CAAATGAATAATAGATTTGTGATGTGGATTCAATAAAATCCACGATTCAGTGTATTACTCATTAATTAAACGTATTTATTATTCGCGAGGAGCTGGATGAGAAGAAATTATCACGTCCAGTTCTGCAGTAGAGATGGAATTCAGAACCAACCATCAACTATAACCCCAAAAGAACCAGATTTCGTAAACAACATAGAGGAAGAATGAAGGGAATCTCTTATCGAGGTAATCATATTTCTTTCGGTAAATATGCTCTTCAGGCACTTGAACCCGCTTGGATCACATCTAGACAAATAGAAGCGGGTCGACGAGCAATGACGCGAAATGCACGTCGTGGTGGAAAAATATGGGTACGTATATTTCCAGACAAACCGGTTACAGTAAGACCCGCAGAAACACGTATGGGTTCGGGGAAAGGGTCCCCTGAATATTGGGTAGCTGTTGTTAAACCAGGCCGAATACTTTATGAAATGGGTGGAGTAACAGAAAATATAGCCAGAAAGGCTATTTCAATAGCCTCGTCCAAAATGCCTATACGAACTCAATTCATTCTTTCGGGATAAAAAGGAGAATCGAAGGAAAAAAGAAATAGGTCTTGGGGATAAAAAAATAGCGGGTGCAGGTTTCCTTTTTTGGACAAACAATATTTCTTTTTTTCTTAGCCCTTTGTATTGAAAGAATAGATTATAAGAAAAATGATATGATTCAACCTCAGACCCTTTTGAATGTAGCGGATAACAGCGGGGCTCGAGAATTGATGTGTATTCGAATCCTAGGAGCTAGCAATCGTCGATATGCTCATATCGGTGACGTCATTGTTGCTGTGATCAAAGAAGCAGTGCCAAATATGCCCCTAACAAGATCAGAAGTGGTCAGGGCTGTAATTGTACGGACTTGTAAAGAACTCAAACGTGATAACGGTATGATAATACGATATGATGACAATGCTGCGGTTGTCATTGATCAAGAAGGAAACCCAAAGGGAACTCGCGTTTTTGGTGCAATTGCCCGGGAATTGAGGCAGTTAAATTTTACTAAAATAGTTTCATTAGCCCCCGAGGTATTATAAAATGCGACCATGATATGGTTATAGTAAGGTAAAGTATTTGAATTTGAAAGAAAGAGATTAAGAAATAGATTCATATTAATTAGTAGATTGTGTCTCACGCATATGCCTTTAAGAATTCATATTCATAAACAAAAAAAAAGAAAAACATGTTGATTATATCAAAAATTGGGGGCACCAAGAATTTTAATTCATCATGGGTAGGGATACTATTGCTGACATAATAACCTCTATACGAAATGCTGATATGGATAGAAAAAGAGTGGTTCGAATGGCATCTACTAATATTACTGAAAATATTGTTAAAATACTTTTACAAGAAGGTTTTATCGAAAACGCGAGAAAACATCAAGAAAAAAAAAAAAAAAATTTAGTTTTAACCCTACGACATAGAAGGAATAGGAAAAGGCCTTATAGAACTATTTTAAATTTAAAACGGATCAGTCGGCCGGGTCTACGAATCTATTCTAACTATCAACGGATTCCTAGAATTTTAGGCGGGATGGGAATTGTAATTCTTTCTACTTCTCGAGGTATAATGACAGACCGGGAGGCTCGACTAGAAAGAATCGGCGGAGAAATTTTGTGTTATATATGGTAATCCTTCTAATATCCGAATTCGAAAGAGGAGGTGTTTTTTCAACTTCAACATTCCTTTCGTGGGAATCTGATTCGAGATGAAAAATTTCAAGAAACTTTTTTCTTCCAAAAAGTAAATTCAAAGTTAAGGTAAGGAATGCCAAATATGAAAATAAGAGCTTCTGTTCGTAAAATTTGTGAAAAATGTCGCCTAATCCGTAGGCGGGGACGGATTATAGTAATTTGTTCCAATCCAAGACATAAACAAAGACAGGGCTAATCAGACACGTTAAAATCACCGATGTAAAAGTTGTAAAAGTAAAGAAAGTAGGGATCTTTTTTGACACGAAATGGATATATCCATATATCTATGACTCATATTTATGAGATAAAAAAAATATGGCAAAAGCTATACTGAGAAGTGGTTCACGTAGGAATGGACGTATTGGTTCACGTAAGAGTACACGTAGAATACCAAAGGGGGTGATTCATGTTCAAGCAAGTTTCAATAATACTATTGTGACTGTTACAGATGTACGGGGTCGAGTGGTTTCTTGGTCCTCTGCCGGTACTTGTGGATTCAAGGGTACAAGAAGAGGGACCCCGTTTGCTGCTCAAACCGCAGCAGGAAACGCTATTCGTACAGTAGTGGATCAAGGTATGCAACGAGCAGAAGTAATGATAAAAGGTCCCGGTCTCGGAAGAGACGCAGCATTACGAGCTATTCGCAGAAGTGGTATACTATTAACTTTCGTGCGGGATGTAACCCCTATGCCACATAATGGCTGTAGACCTCCGAAAAAAAGACGTGTGTAGAAAAAAAAAGAAGATATTTCAAGAGAAACAAGAGAAAAA